TAGGATTTGGCATATCTTAACCAAACCTTTTGCATGGGCTCGCCGTGCATTTGTATGGTCTGTAGAGGCTTACTTGTCATATAGTTTAGGTGCCCTAGCTATCTTTGGTTTCATCGCTTGTTGTTTCGTCTGGTTCAATAATACCGCTTATCCTAGTGAGTTTTACGGACCCACTGGGCCAGAAGCTTTTCAAGCTCAAGCATTTACTTTTTTAGTGAGAGACCAACGTTTTGGGGCTAACTCCGCCCAAGGACCCACTAATATCTAATGCGTTCTCCTACCGGAGAGGTTATTTTTGGGGGAGAAACTATGCGTTTTTGGGATCTTCGTGCTCCTTCTAAGGGGTCCCAATGGTTTGGACTTGAGTAGGCTTAAAAAAGACATACAGCCTTGGCAAGAACGACGTTCGGCAGAATATATGACTCATGCTCCTTTAGGTTCTTTAAATTCCGTGAGTGGCGTAGCTACCGAGATCAATGCAGTCAATTATGTCTCTCCTAGAAGTTGGTTAGCTACCTCTCATTTTGTTCTAGGATTTTTCCTGTTTGTGGGACATTTGTGGCACGCGGGAAGGGCACGTGCAGCTGCAGCGGGGTTTGAAAAAGGAATCAATCGTGATTTGGAACCTGTTCTTTTCATGACCCCTCTTAGCTGAGATTTTATTATTTATATCTATATATCTATTGTTATTTTTTCTGTTATGGCTCGGCTATCTCGCCTAGCCGAGCCATTCCTTTTATGAAAAAAAAAGGCTGGTCAAAATGAGTAAAGAAGAGATTTATTAAGCAAGCAAAAGGAGAGAGGGGGATTCGAACCCCCGATAGTTCCTTGTTAAGAACTATACCGATTTTCAAGACCGGGGCTATCAACCACTCAGCCATCTCTCCCAAATAGAATCTCAAATTTCTTCCTACGGAATAGAACATGACCCTATGAGATGATACATTAACTATCTGCTCGACTTCATGTCCGAATAAAAAAAAAGCGGTAATAAGTTATAATGAATCAATTCATTCATGTCAAATCCCCTCATGATGCATTTTTTACGATTTTTACTAAGAGAGGGATCCAATAGTATAGTTCATTTGTTGGTAGTTTGGAGGATTACAAACATGACTATTGCTTTCCAATTAGTTGTTTTTGCATTAATTGTAACTTCATTAATCTTACTTATTAGTGTACCTGTTGTATTTGCTTCTTCTTATGGTTGGTCAAGTAACAAAAATGTTGTATTTTCTGGTACATCATTATGGATTGGATTAGTCTTTCTGGTAGCTATCCTGAATTCTCTCATCTCTTGAACTTCTTTGGTATTTACCCAATCAAAAAATCCCATTTCATTGTTATGAATTGGATATAGATAATTAAGAATCTGATCTGAATTGGAATCTTACTTTACTTACTATAGTCTTTGTATCTGGTCCTGCTCAAATATGATCCAGACGCATATATGATATATCATATATGTCATATATGTGTGGACATATACGTACGTATCAGGAACGAATAAAATGCGGATGCGGATATGGTCAAATGGTAAAATTTCTCTTTGCCAAGGAGAAGATGTGGGTTCGATTCCCACTATCCGCCCATTTTACTATAAAAAGATTCTGTCAGTATATCAGTATAGTTGACTACTATGCATACTAGTATGCATAGTAATCAATATAGTAGTTTTATCTTCTGCTTACCTTCCTTTTTCCTTCCAACAAAAAGTAATTAATTACTACAAATACAACATAAAAGGGGATTTCGCAAAAATGTTGCGGAGACAGGATTTGAACCCGTGACCTCAAGGTTATGAGCCTTGCGAGCTACCAAACTGCTCTACTCCGCGATGAACAACTGGGAACTGATGGACGAATAAAGATTGGATATGCCCCTCTACCATATCTATATAAATAGAATAGTCTATTTATACAAAATGATAAAGGGGCCCCTCTATTCTATAGATCATAGAGATATATTAAAACAGGAAGCAAGATTTTCTCCTTACCAACTTGATCTTGTTGCGCCTGGTAACAAACATGCATGAACCATTTCTCGAAGTATGTGTCCAGATAATCCAAAGTCTCGATAGTTCGCTCTAGGTCTTCCGGTTAAAAAACAACGTCGATGAAGACGTATCGGCGCACTATTACGTGGTGAGGATTGCAATTTTCCATGAATTTTCCATTGTTCCCTCGTTGAGGAAACTTTTCTTATTTCTTTTTTTAAGGATCGACGAATCCAATAATATTTCTGTTCCAATTTCTGGCGCTTCTTCTCCCTTTGAATTAAACTTTTTCTTGCCATAATGTTTAGTTCCTATTTTTATCAATGATACAGTTTGGATCCTAGATGGAAAAATAGAAGAAGGTACATACTTCCTCTTCATCGAAAGAAATGATATTCTTATTTTTTTGTAACCTATAAAAAAAAAAGAATTCACTAAATTAACCAAATTTTCCTGATGTGGAGGCAATCAAGAAAGCTGCGTAAGTGAATATATAACCTACAG